TACAAACCATTCGAGCTAAAATTGATTATTGTTCCTATACAGTTCGAACAATCTATGGGGTATTAGGCATCAAAATTTGGATATTTATCGAGGGGGAATAATAAACCTTATTTCCCTTTTTATTCTATCCAGCAATGGAACAAAAGGAATTCGTTTATTCTTTTCTGTTCAATAAAAAAAAATGAACAATTATGAATTATAATTCTATAGGGTTTAATAAAAATTAAATGAATCTTTTGATAAAATTGCTATGCTTAGTGTGTGACTCGTTGGTTTTTTGAGGGTTAGTATAAAAACCAGCCCTAATAGTATAAACAAATAACTATAGAAGTAATAACCAACTCATCACTTCGTATTATCTGGATCCAAAAAACCAGTCAAGATATGATATATTGTTCATATTGTTGTAGCAACTGAAATCTTTTTTATTATTTATTAAAAAATCTGCTTCTAAATTGTTAATAATAAAAAAAAGAAAGGGTATGGATAAATGGAAGGATGAGAGGAAGAAAGAAAATATTGATGATATATAATTCCAATATGTAAGGTCTATGAGTCATCTCATAAAAAATCTGTGTAATAAAGCATCAATACGGATTCATCATTAAATGGATCTGCTCATCGAACAAAAAATAAAGAGCTTCGAGCCAATAAAGACTAAGAATATTGACTCAAGAACTAATAGCTCCATTGTAGAATTCAGACCTAATCATTAAATAAGAAGCGATGGGAACGACGGAACCTGTGAATTCAAAAGATTCTATGAAAATGAATTTGAATGATTCATTGATCGGGATGGCGAAACCGACCAGAGACCAATTCATCTATTCGGAAAAGTTATGAACGAATGATAGAACTGAAATAGAAATGGAAAGAGTAAATATTCGCCCGCGAAAACTTTATTTTCTTGGATTGCTAAATTTGGGTCAATCCAATACGATAAAGAGTAAAACAAAAAAAAGATTCCTTTTAACATTCTAATATCGATAAATAGAAGAAAAAATAGTTTAGTTATTAATAGTTATTAATATATATATTTAATAATTCATAATTATTATATATCTATACAAACAAAATAGACAAATCAAGATATACAAATTAATAAGATTTGATCTAGATTAAATGAAATCCATGATTCAGTTATTAAAATTAAATATAAATACATCTATGCATAATATTATATCTGAATAGAATTCAAATTGAACTCAAAATCTTTAATTTGAATTTATTTTATTCGCGAGGAGCTGGATGAGAAGAAACTCTCACGTCCGGTTCTGTAGTAGAGATGGAATTCAAAACAAACCATCAACTATAACCCCAAAAGAACCAGATTCCGTAAACAACATAGAGGAAGAATGAAGGGAATATCTTATCGAGGTAATACTATTTGTTTTGGTAAATACGCTCTTCAGGCACTTGAACCCGCTTGGATCACATCTAGACAAATAGAAGCAGGTCGACGAGCAATGACACGAAATGCACGTCGCGGTGGAAAAATATGGGTTCGTATATTTCCAGATAAACCGGTTACAGTAAGACCCGCAGAAACACGTATGGGTTCAGGTAAAGGCTCTCCCGAATATTGGGTAGCGGTTGTTAAACCAGGTCGAATCCTTTATGAAATGGGTGGAGTAACAGAAACTATAGCCAGAAGGGCTATTTCAATAGCAGCGTCCAAAATGCCTATACGAGCTCAATTTCTCATTTTGGGATAAAAAAGAAATAGGCCTTACTTAAAAACTTAAAAATAGTGGGTGCAGGTTTCGTTTTTTGGACAAATAATATTTCTTTTTTTCTTCGACCTTTGTATTGTAAAAAACAGATAAAAAAATGATATGATTCAACCTCAAACCCATTTGAATGTAGCAGATAACAGCGGGGCTCGAGAATTGATGTGTATTCGAATCATAGGAGCTAGCAATCGTCGATATGCTCATATTGGTGACGTTATTGTTGCTGTGATCAAAGACGCAGTTCCAAACATGCCTCTAGAAAGATCAGAAGTGGTCAGAGCTGTAATTGTCCGTACTTGTAAAGAACTTAAACGTGACAACGGTATGATAATACGATATGATGACAATGCTGCAGTTGTGATTGATCAAGAAGGAAATCCAAAAGGAACTCGAGTTTTTGGTGCGATTGCCCGAGAATTGAGACAGTTCAATTTTACTAAAATAGTTTCATTAGCTCCCGAGGTATTATAAAATAAGACCACGATATGGTTATAGTAGGGTATTTAAAAGAAATAGATTAAGATTCATTTAGTATATTTTCTCTCACGTATATACCTTTCAAAATTAATATTTATAAACAAACACGTAAAAAAAAAAAAAAAGAAAAACATGTTGATTATATCGAAATTTGGAGGCACCAATAATTTTAATTAATCATGAGTAGTGATACTATTGCTGACATAATAACTTCTATACGAAATGCCGATATGTATAGAAAAAGCGTGGTTCGAGTAGCATCTACTAATATCAGCCAAAGTATTGTTAAAATACTTTTACGAGAGGGTTTTCTCGAAAATGTGAGAAAACATCGAGAGAACAACAAATATTTTTTGGTTTTAACCCTACGACATAGAAGGAATAGGAAAAGGACTTATAGAAATCTTTTAAATTTAAAACGGATAAGTCGGCCGGGTCTACGAATCTATTCTAACTATCAAAGAATTCCTAGAATTTTAGGTGGGATGGGGGTTGTAATTCTTTCTACTTCTCGAGGTATAATGACAGACCGAGAGGCTCGACTAGAAAGAATAGGCGGAGAAATTTTGTGTTATATATGGTAATCTTTCTAATATCCGATATGAAACTTCTTTTTTGTGAAAAAGAAAAGAGAAGGGGTGGGTTCTCTAATAGGGTTCTTCCTCCACTAGTTGATACTTCAAGGGGGTTTTACCTGGAATGAAAGAACAAAAATGGATTCATGAAGGTTTAATTACTGAATCGCTTCCCAACGGTATGTTCCGGGTTCGTTTAGATAATGAAGATATGATTCTAGGTTATGTTTCAGGAAAGATCCGACGTAGTTTTATACGGATACTGCCAGGAGATAGAGTAAAAATTGAAGTAAGTCGTTATGATTCAACCAGAGGTCGTATAATTTATCGACTCCGCAACAAAGATTCGAAAGATTAGGTGTTTTTTAACTTCACCATTTCTTTCGTAGGAATACGATTCGAAATCGAAAATTTCAAGAAACTTATTTTCTTCCAAAAAGTGGATTCAAAATTAAAGTAAGGAGTGGCAAATATGAAAATAAGAGCTTCCGTTCGTAAAATTTGTGAAAAATGTCGACTAATCCGTCGTCGGGGACGAATTATAGTAATTTGTTCCAACCCAAGACATAAACAAAGACAAGGATAATCAAACTCGTTAAAGACCTGATATATAAATAGGGAATCTGTTTTGACATGAAATGGATATATCCATATATCTCTGACTCAAATTTATGACATCATAAAATATGGCAAAAGCTATACCGAAAAAGGGTTCACGTGGACGTATTGGTTCACGTAAGAGTACACGTAAAATACCAAAGGGGGTTATTCATATTCAAGCAAGTTTCAATAATACCATTGTGACTGTTACAGATGTACGCGGGCGGGTGGTTTCTTGGTCCTCTGCCGGTACTTGTGGCTTCGGAGGTACAAGAAGAGGGACGCCGTTTGCTGCTCAAACCGCAGCGGCAAATGCTATTCGTGCAGTAGTAGATCAAGGTATGCAACGAGCAGAAGTCATGATTAAAGGTCCAGGTCTCGGAAGAGACGCAGCATTACGAGCTATTCGCAGAAGTGGTATACTATTAACTTTCGTACGGGATGTAACCCCTATGCCACATAATGGCTGTAGACCCCCGAAAAAAAGACGTGTGTAGAAATAAAAAAGGAAGATATTTCAATAGTAAGAGAAACAAGAGAAATAAATGATTCAATGATCTGATCAAATAATATTATTATGGTTCGAGAGAAAATAACAGTATCTACTCGGACACTACAGTGGAAGTGTGTTGAATCAGCAGCAGACAGTAAGTGTCTTTTTTATGGGCGCTTTATTCTGTCTCCGCTTATGAAAGGTCAAGCAGACACAATAGGCATTGCGATGCGAAGGGCTTTGCTTGGAGAAATCGAAGGAACATGTATCACACGCGCAAAATCTGAGAAAATATCACACGAATATTCTACGATAACGGGTATTCAAGAATCAGTACATGAAATTTTAATGAATTTGAAAGAAATCGTATTGAGAAGTAATCTCTATGGAACTTGTGAGGCGTCTATTTGTGTCAGAGGCCCTGGATATGTAACTGCTCAAGATATCATCTTACCGCCTTATCTAGAAATCGTCGATAATACACAGCATATAGCTAGCTTGACAGAACCCATTGAGTTGGTTATTGGATTACAAATAGAGAAGAATCGCGGATATCTTATAAAAGCGCCAAATACTTTTCAAGATGGAAGTTATCCTATAGATCCTGTATTCATGCCTGTTCGAAATGCGAATCATAGTATTCATTCTTATGAAAATGGTAACAAAGAAATACTATTTCTCGAAATATGGACAAATGGAAGTTTAACTCCTAAAGAAGCACTTCACGAAGCCTCCCGGAATTTGATTGATTTATTGATTCCCTTTTTACATACCAAAGAAGAAAATCTAAATTTAGAGGACAATCAACACATGTTTCCTTTACCCCCTTTTACCTTTTATGATAAATTGGCTAAACTAACAAAAAATAAAAAAAAAATGGCGTTGAAATCGATTTTTATTGACCAATCAGAATTGCCTCCCAGGATCTATAATTGTCTCAAAAGGTCCAATATATATACATTGTTGGACCTTTTGAATAACAGCCAAGAAGATCTTATGAAAATGGAGCATTTTCGCATAGAAGATGTCAAACAAATTTTAGGGATTCTAGAAAAAAATTTCGTAATTGATTTACCGAAAAATAAGTTTTAAATCCATTGGATTTTTTTCATGTTTTTTTTA